TCCTTTCAATTGGAACTTATCCTTTCAATTGGTTGGTATTTTTGCCTATCCTCGTATCTTTCAAAAATGGAAACTTAGGGAAGTACTTTCTAAACATATGTAGAAAAAGAACATATTTCATTTAGCCCTTTCATGCCTACTATAACTAGTTATTTCGGTTTTCTACTAGCAGCTTTGACTATAACCTCAGCTCTATTTATCGGCTTGAGCAAGATACGACTTATTTGAAATTAATTAAATGAACAGTTCATACAAAAATCTTTCTGTGATAGTTCATATATTCTATAGTTCCTTACCGTATCAATTTCCAATTTTTGGTCATTGAGATTTAGAGTCAATACGGATTACTATTTATATTTAAGCATAGATATTACCTCCCCTTTCCCCTCTCAAACAAATTGAAATGATTGAAGTTTTTCTATTTGGAATCGTCTTGGGTCTAATTCCTATTACTTTGGCTGGATTATTTGTAACTGCATATTTACAATACAGACGTGGTGATCAGTTGGAACTTTGATTAATTAACATCCCTTTTTTGATTGACCTCCTACTTCCTTTAATTCGCGGGAGGTCAAAATTAGATTGGTTTCATTTTTTCGGTGGTAATTTTCGACCTAGCGCGACTAACAAGAACACAGAATCACGCTCTGTAGGATTTGAACCTACGACATCGGGTTTTGGAGACCCACGTTCTACCGAACTGAACTAAGAGCGCTTTATTATCACAATGAATATTTTGTGACCCCAATACGTCTTGCATATATACTATCATAAAATTAAAGATTTTTATGTATATCCAATTTTCTTTTAATCGATCTCAATTGATCCCCCGTTACTGTTCAAAGTAATAGGTAGGGATGACAGGATTCGAACCCGCGACATTTTGTACCCAAAACAAACGCGCTACCAAGCTGCGCTACATCCCTTTCAATTGGTCTACAGTGTCATTGTAGAGAATCCCTGTTTTGTTTTCCATATCTTTATTTCTTCCATTGATATACACAAATATCTTGTCATTTCTTCTTTTTGGTCTCATATAACATATAATTATATTAAAAATAGTAAAAGACTTCTATTATATTAAAGTATGAAATAAATATGAGACCCTGTAAAAAATGACTATTTTTCGAGAATTTCTGGCCTAAAGGGGCATATTTGTTTCTTTTAAGATTCAGAAAAGTACGATCTATTTTGTACATTTCAACTTGAATTAGGAATTCCGCGTACAAATACAAGCGGTCAGTCATTAAGTACATATACACATCTGGTTATATATGTATTAGCATTATGTATTAGAAATAATAAAGAAGGAGGAGAATTTAAAATGCGAGATCTAAAAACATATCTCTCCGTGGCACCGGTAGTAAGTACTCTATGGTTCGGGTCTTTAGCAGGTTTATTGATAGAGATCAATCGTTTTTTTCCGGATGCGTTGATATTCCCCTTTTTTTCATTCTAGTTATTGATATGGTAGGGGGGGAAGAGGATTAGAGATAGAATCAAATATCTGTAACTAATCCCTTCCCTTCTTTTTTTTTTTCGAATATACGTTAGAAAAACAAAAAGGGGATTCCCCCTCTGTGAAACTAGTAATTCGGGCCAGGCTCAAATTTAAATAAAATTAATAAAAAATAGAGTAAAATGTGATGGTTGGGGCAACAATATCATACAAGATGCTTAAATAAAAATTAAATGCTGTACGGCAATTTAAAATTCTAAATCGAGTAATATAGTTAGAAATCATTATATTACTTACTTATTAATATATTGTTATTATTACTATATTGATTTATATTGATTTATTGCAACGAAACCTTTCTTTCATAATTCGATTTCGAGCTACCTGTTTTTTTTTGTTCCTTTCTTCTTCCTCGTTTCGGATCGGAAAATCAAAGAGTTGAATGAATCAAAAACCAAAGGAGGCTCATGGCCAAGGGTAAAGATGTCCGAGTAACGGTGATTTTGGAATGTACCAGTTGTGTTCGAAATCGTGTTAATAAGGAATCAACGGGCATTTCCAGATATATTACTCAAAAGAATCGACATAATACGCCTAGTCGATTGGAATTGAGAAAATTCTGTCCCTGTTGTTACAAACATACGATTCACGGGGAGATAAAGAAATAGATCGAACCGGTCACTCGTGTGTCAGTCTTCCGTTCCAAGGAAGATCAAAAATGACATATTAGATATATCTAATATATAACAATATATAATATATATTAATTTTAATATAAACAAACCAAATCCTATTTCGATCAGATCAACCGTGATGGAGAATTAAGAAATAGGATTAGGATCTTTTCTTTAGGATAAGGAATAAACAAACCATGGATAAATCCAAGCGAATCTTTCTTAAATCCAAGCGATCTTTTCGTAGGCGTTTGCCTCCGATCCAATCGGGGGATCGAATTGATTATAGAAACATGAGTTTAATTAGTCGATTTATTAGCGAACAAGGAAAAATATTATCTAGACGGGTGAATCGATTGACCTTAAAACAACAACGATTAATTACTATTGCTATAAAACAAGCTCGTATTTTATCTCCGTTACCTTTTCTTAATAATGAGAAACAATTTGAAAGAAGCGAGTCAACCGCTAGAACTACTGGTCTTAGAACCAGAAAAAAATAGGCTGACTCTTGAATTGAATCAAAAAAAATCCCAATCCAAACTCAAATGCGGATTGACGCTTTTTTTTTCTAAAAATAGGAAATCCAGATTTGATTGTCGTGTCGTTTGAAAAAAAAAAAAAAAAAAAAATTGGGGAAGAATAGAAGAATAAGAAATCTTTTTTATTCAACATGTTTCTTCATTTTCATTTTGACGACTTTTTCATATTTTATCATACTAATTTCTACTCTACCTTCCCAGAGTTCATTCTCCAGGGAACTCCATTTAAACCATTCCAACGGATTCCCTTCACTCTCTTTATTTTATGATCTCATTGGAAATCATATAAAGACAACTCTTATTTAATATAGCTATTTGTGCAAGTATTTTACGATTAAGAAGCAATTGTTTCTTGTACAGATTGTGTATTAATTTACTATAACTAAAGTATACTTTATTGTCTCGAATTACTGCATTTATACGAGTAATCCACAAACGACGAAAATCTCTCTTTTGTCTACCCCTATCCCGATGAGCCGAAACCAAAGCTCTTATTTTCTGTTGAGTAATAGTCCGAGTAAGTCTTGAATGAGCCCCTCGAAAAGTTGATGCAAATAAACGGATTTTTGTTCTACGTCTTCGAGCTATATACCCTCGTTTAATTCTGGTCATTGAATAAATGAAACTTTGATGAATAACTAATTGATTTCCTTTCTTTCAGTTATTCCCTTCCCGTGTCCTAGTCTATTAATAACAAAACGGATTCTTCCAATGTATAAAATAAAAATTCCAATGGCTTTTGCTACTCTAACCTTCCCGACCACGATTTTTTTCTAGGCATTTCGCCTAGAAATCAAAATTGTATTGATACTAGGTATCAAAAACACATAGTAAATAAAAAAGTAATAAATAAAAATGGATTATAGTGGGTTCCATCGTTTCTATGGTTACTTCTTAAACGGCGAGGTCCTCTCTATACACCGGAGCCCTTCCTTCATTTAATCAATGTTATTGTTAACTTGTACAGTTCACACCCTTTGGCTCTACCCATAATTATCTAGTACTAGGTCTTTCACAACGAGATCTATTTATACAGTAACGGTATTTAATTATGAAGATTTGCTGAGTAGCTGACCCTGTTAGTCCGTTCTTGCAAGAATAAGGCCTAAAATTTTGACTTTTTAAAATAAGATTTCCCCTGCTTAATGAATACCATTTGCGATCAATGGGGAATCCTTTCTCATCTTAAATTTAAAATTGAGGTGATTGGATTTGCACCAACGGGAACCATACATTTGATACCCCAATCGAAGGATAGATCTTTTTTTAAGATATTGAATATTCAATGGAGTTCGTCCATTCTATTCTATCCTACTCACTGGTACGGATCGGTGATACTGGATCAATTGTTTTCTTTCTTTTGTCCTAGTCCATGGTCTGAACGAGTCGCACATACACCCTAGTACATGTTCCTCGTCGCTGAGGACATCCTCCAAGAGCGGGGGATTTCGTGACATTTCTGATTGGCTGTCTTGTGTTTCTAATAAGTTGTTTAATAGTTGGCATGTTGAATCATATATATAATGGGCTGGTTTAGATCGATCTTAACCGGATGCTTAGGAATTCTTTTTTTTTTCTATATTTTCAATTTCTATATTAAGAAATTAATAAATAGAATATTAAATCCGGTAAGAAGATAAAATACCAAATCACGAATTCATGTGAAATCCTTGTTCTTTTTCTTTTTTATTCAGTCGCTACAAGATCAACAATTCCATGAGCTTGGGCTTCTGTTGCTGACATAAAAACATCTCTTTCCATGTCTTCGGATACAACCCATAGGGGTTTGCCTGTCCTTTGTGCATAAACCCGTGTGATGGTTTCGCGCAGCTTCAGCAGCTCTTCCGCTTCCAGGACAAATTCTCCCGTCTGTGCCTCATAAAAAGAACTAGCAGGTTGATGGATCATTACCCTGATAATATATGATATAACATAAAAAATGTTTCTTCTATCTCGCATGATGAAAGTGAGGAGATAAAGAATAATCAAAAAGATATAATTGAACAACCGTACAGGCATCTTTTGCGCATTGCATACGGCTCTATAATGGAATTCGCTTTTTTTACCTTACCTTACTTACATCGAAGAAATATAAAATAAATGATAGGATCTATCAGACTCGGGTTGGTAAATGATCCAATAACCATCCTTCCTTTTGTAGTAGTTCAAAAATACTATAAAAATACTATGATGGTTCCGTTGCTTTATATATTTATTTCGTCTGTTATTTAGCAATCCCAAAGTTTCTTTTTTTTTTTTTCAAATAAAAAAACAAGATTTATTTTCATATTCTTTCATAACCTAAAAATTGTTAAGATTAAGAGCCCCTGCTGTGAAAACAAAAAAGTTTGTGACGCTGAAATAGGCCTCCCGATAGATTGGCTAAAATCGAAAATGCCTTTTTATCTCATACTACTCTTTCGATACGTAATCTAAGGGTTTAAAAAAAATTTCTCATATCGAATTCGAAGTGCCATGCTATTATTACTTAATATTCATATAGTGCGAAGGCATAGTTTTCTTTTTTTCTCTCAAATCAAATAAAAAACTCATTGGCGCCGAGCGTGAGGGAATGCTAGACGTTTGGTAATTTCCCCTCCAACAAGAATAAAAGATCCCATCGAAGCGGCTAATCCCATGCATATTGTCTGTATATCTGGTCGCACAAATTGCATAGTATCATAAATAGCTACTCCGGGTATTACCCATCCGCCAGGAGAGTTTATAAACAAATACAGATCTTTGGTATCATCCTCTATGCTGAGATATACCATAAGACCAATAAGTTGATTCGAGATCTCGCTATCAACCCCTTGGCCTAAAAAAAGTAATCTTTCTCGATAAAGTCGGTTGATTGGGATAAAATGGTATCCCTTAGAAACCGTACATGCACCTTTTGATGCATACGGTTCAACAAAAATCATGAAAAAAAGGAATCAATGTGTAGATTCTAGCTTTTTTTTCCTAACAGGTTTTTTTAACTTATAAAATGGACTTTTCTTTCATTTTTCAAGAAAGATGGGTTTTGGCCTGTTTTGTTTATCTAAAAAAAATTGCTAAACTTATCTGACTAACTTCTCATTGATGTATTGTTTCATCGAGATACAATCTAAATCGCGATGTAATTTTCTTGTTCCTGACTGGGCTTCTTCAATTTTTTTAGGTTTATGCTCTACTCCGAGTAAAGATCCGCCCGATTTGGATTTGTACATATAGGACAAATGCCCCAATACCACGTCCTTTTGCTATGACTTCCCCATTTTTTTTTTTCAATTTATTTCATGTCTTCCAACAAATATTCAACGCATTTATCATATTACTCGATTGATTAACAGTTTGAGATCACTTCTATTTCTAAATATCTAAATAAATAGAAATAACTAAAATATGATATAAATATGATATTAAGTCGTAATCATAAATATATTTATTACCAATTGGTTTTCTTTCTAAACGGAGCCTGGATACTTCATTTGATTGGTCTAACCAAGCCAACCATAAATTATTCTAATTGATAATATTAGTCCGTATACCCTCCCTAAAAAATGGATCTAATTGCACTTCACGCTCCAAATTTTTGATAATTGAATCAATCTTTCTCGGGCGAAAGAGGGGATATCTCGATCGGGGAAGAGAACGGGGAAATACCGTATGCCCAATATATCTGACAAGTCGCACTATACGTCAATCCACAATGCATCTTCCTCTCCAGGACTTCGAAAAGGTACTCTTGGAACACCAATAGGCATTAAATAAAAGAAAAATTAAGTACTATATCTCACTTTGATGTGAAAGCGTAACAGTGGGTTTAGTGGCCTAATACTATTGATTTTATTATCCTATTTTATCCATAGATTGACTAAGTTCATAAAAAAAGAAGACAAAATGAATAAAGGAAAATTCTTACAAATGAGTCCTTTGAATGATGAACAAATATATATATATTCACTCATATAAAATGGTATCAACCCCCTTACCATTGCGTATTGTTACTTATCGGGTGTAGAATAGATCTGCTTCTTTTTGTTCCTACGAACAAAATAGTTTCATTATTACTAAAAGTAATTATTACGAAAAGCATCAAACAAATATTAATCCTTTCCCCGAGAGAATCCCCTAAAAAAGGGGTCTATAGCATAGCTTTTTCCAATGCAATAAAGTTACATTGTGTCTATTTTTCGTTGATAAAGGGGTATTTCCATGGGTTTGCCTTGGTATCGTGTTCATACCGTCGTATTGAATGATCCCGGTCGTTTGATTTCTGTCCATATAATGCATACAGCTCTGGTTGCTGGTTGGGCCGGTTCGATGGCTCTATACGAATTAGCCGTTTTTGATCCCTCTGATCCTGTTCTTGATCCAATGTGGAGACAGGGTATGTTCGTTATACCCTTCATGACTCGTTTAGGAATAACGAATTCATGGGGCGGTTGGAGTATTACAGGGGGGACTGTAACGAATCCGGGTATTTGGAGTTACGAAGGTGTGGCCGGGGCACATATTGTGTTTTCTGGCTTGTGTTTTTTGGCAGCTATCTGGCATTGGGTGTATTGGGATCTAGAAATATTTACTGATGAACGTACAGGAAAACCCTCTTTGGATTTGCCTAAGATCTTTGGAATTCATTTATTTCTCTCAGGGGTGGCTTGCTTTGGTTTTGGTGCATTTCATGTAACAGGATTGTATGGTCCTGGAATATGGGTGTCCGATCCTTATGGACTAACCGGAAGGGTACAGGCCGTAAATCCAGCGTGGGGTGTGGAGGGTTTTGATCCTTTTGTTCCGGGAGGAATAGCTTCTCATCATATTGCAGCAGGGACCTTAGGTATATTGGCAGGTCTATTTCATCTTAGTGTTCGTCCACCCCAACGCCTATACAAAGGATTACGTATGGGAAATATTGAAACCGTCCTTTCCAGTAGTATTGCTGCTGTCTTTTTTGCAGCTTTTGTAGTTGCTGGAACTATGTGGTATGGTTCAGCAACTACCCCGATTGAATTGTTTGGTCCCACGCGCTATCAATGGGATCAAGGATACTTCCAACAAGAAATATATCGAAGAATTGGTGCTGGCTTAGCCGAAAATCAAAGTTTATCCGAAGCTTGGTCTAAAATTCCTGAAAAACTAGCTTTTTATGATTACATCGGCAATAATCCGGCAAAAGGGGGATTATTCAGAGCGGGCTCAATGGACAACGGGGATGGAATAGCTGTTGGGTGGTTAGGACATCCTATCTTTAGAGATAAAGAGGGGCATGAACTTTTTGTACGTCGTATGCCGACGTTTTTTGAAACATTTCCAGTTGTTTTGGTCGACGGGGACGGAATTGTTAGAGCCGATGTTCCTTTTAGAAGGGCAGAATCAAAATATAGTGTCGAACAAGTAGGTGTAACTGTTGAGTTCTATGGCGGCGAACTGAATGGAGTCAGTTATAGTGACCCTGCTACTGTGAAAAAATATGCTAGACGTGCTCAATTGGGTGAAATTTTTGAATTAGACCGTGCTACTTTGAAATCCGATGGTGTTTTTCGTAGCAGTCCAAGGGGTTGGTTTACCTTTGGGCATGCTTCGTTTGCTTTGCTCTTCTTCTTCGGACACATTTGGCATGGTGCTAGAACCTTGTTTAGAGATGTTTTTGCTGGTATTGATCCGGATTTAGATGCTCAAGTGGAATTTGGAGCATTCCAAAAACTTGGAGATCCAACTACACGAAGACAGGTAGTTTGATACAATATTGCTTTGTTACTTTTCGTTTTTATTTTATTTGACTGACTATAGGGTTGGGGTACCGGATAAATCTTGATTTGACATTTGACTCGCTGCCTTTTCTTTGACTTTTGTTCTTTCTTTATCCGGGAGACGGTCCAAAATAAACAGGTATGGAAGCTATAATTGTAAACCACGATCGAATCTATGGAAGCATTGGTTTATACATTTCTTTTAGTCTCAACTCTAGGAATAATTTTTTTCGCTATCTTTTTTCGCGAACCGCCTAAAGTTCCAACTAAAAAGTAAAAGGATGAAATGATTTTTCATTATCTCAATTGAAAGTAATGATCCTCCCAATAGTGGGAGGATCATTACTTCGACTAGTCCCCGTGTTCCTCGAATGGATCTCTTAGTTGTTGAGAGGGTTGCCCAAACGCAGTATATAAGGCGTACCCAGTAAAACTTACAAGTAAACCAGATAAAAAGATGGCGACTAGGGTTGCTGTTTCCATTATTATATAGTTTTAAGACATTATGTAGTTTTAAGACCACAATGGATCTATGATAAGATCATTTATTTACAACGGAATGGTATACAAAGTCAACAGATCTTAATGAATATAAAATATTATGGCTACACAAACCGTTGAGGGTAGTTCTAGATCTGGCCGCCCAAAACGAACTAATGCCGGGAGTTTATTGAAACCATTGAATTCAGAATATGGTAAAGTAGCTCCTGGTTGGGGGACTACTCCTTTGATGGGTCTTGCAATGGCTCTATTTGCAGTATTTCTATCTATTATTTTGGAGATTTATAATTCTTCCATTTTACTGGATGGAATTTCAATGAATTAGATTTACAAGAACCATTAACTAGCTTTTTCAATCCAAAGTGAAGCGTTTAGTTTTCTGATTTTTATCCCATTCTATTTTGGTAGTTCGACCGTGGAATTTCTTTTTTTCTGTATTTCCGGAATATGAGTGTGTGACTTGGTATAATTGATCCTATGGCTAGTACAGAGAATAGATCTGTCATCTTGATAGAGATGGTTTTACTTCGTCGGATATTCGTTTTAGTATCTGGAGCACGGAATATATGAAATAGATTACTATAGATTACTAAAGTATTAGAACTATGATTCATACTTAATAGTCAGACCTCGTGGCCGGACTTCAAAAAATTTTTAAAAGAGTTAGAAGTTATAAATAGAAAGATTTTGATTCTTTCAAACTTCCGTTTAGGCTTATTTTGATCAAAGGACAAAGATTTCTTTTGATTTTTCGTCATTAGATCTAGTCATTGAATAAGTGATGATCCAACGGTTCTTAACTCAGGGAATTTTGGGACTTAGTTTGAGAAGGTTTTATTGAATCATCGTGGTTCTAGTATGAATCTGAGGTTTTAATCGATTCATAGGGTCTTAACAAGAGAATTCCTATCAATAAAAAAAAACAGCAGTAAAGCCGCATTACACATAAATAACAACAAAGAAAATAGGTAAATAGAAGATTCAAGAGGCCTATAACGATCGATATAGAGACGAATGAGCCGACTTGATTTTTTGGCATTATAACCACAAAGAATAGTTTTCGGGTTTTTTATTCTTTCATATCTT